AATAAAGTAAGCTAAGTTAAGCTATTGGGTTCATACCCCAAATATGATAAATTAAATCCTTTATTAATTTTTTTCAAGAAAATAATAATTTGAATTATTATTATAACAATTTTAATTTCATTTTCGTCAAATTCATGGTTTATTTTTTGGTTGATAATGGAAATTAATATAATATCGTTTATCCCAATCATAAACAATTTTAAACTGAAAAATTTTAATAGAATAATCACTTATTTTATTATTCAGTCTTTTTCTTCCTCTTTGTTCTTTATTTCTGCATTTCAGTACAGCCTATTCAACTCAGTATTTTTTTTATTTATTATTAACATTTCAATTTTAATTAAATTAGGAATAATTCCTTTTCACTTTTGAATCATTTTAATTAGAGAATCAATAAGTTTTGATGCCCTTCTAATCTTATTAACTCTTCAAAAAACTTTACCTTTATTGATTATAGAAAAATTTGTAAGTGAACTAATAATTCCTTTATTTATTTTGTCCTCACTAATAGCCTCAGTTTTAGCTATAAAATACAAAATAATAAAAAAAATCCTAATTTTTTCGTCCATTTCTCACCAAGGATGAATTCTATGTCTAGTTGCCAAAAAATTAAATTTTTGACTTTCGTATCTAATTCTATATTTCGTTATTCTTTTTAATATTATCAATATTTGTGACTACAACAAAATTAATTCTTTTTCTGATTTTCTAAAGAGCAAAATAAAAAGGGAAGTTAAAATAAAGTTAATTACATCAATGATGTCCTTAGGGGGAATACCCCCATTTCTTGGTTTTTTCATAAAAATTGTAGCTATTTTTCTTCTTATAAAAATAAATCTTATTTTCATTTTTATCCTTATTCTATCCTCTTTAATTAATTTATTTTTTTATGTTCGATCAATTACCCCCAATTTATTTACCAGACTGAAATTTTTTGCTTGAAATAAACTAATTACAAAAAAAAATATTTTAATCAAGTTTAATTTAATTTTATTAATTATTTTATTAAATATTTATATTTAAAGATTTTAAGTTAATAAAACTATTTACCTTCAAAGTAAAAATTATTTTTTAATAAATCTTAGTAAAAGAATCTATTCATAAATAAATTTACAATTTATCGCCTATAATCAGCCATTTTACCGCGATGAATATACTCTACTAATCACAAAGACATTGGGACAATATATTTAATTTTCGGCGCATGATCTGGGATATTAGGATTAAGAATAAGAATATTAATTCGATTAGAATTAGGGCAACCAGGTACCCTTATTGGAAATGACCAAATCTACAATGTCATTGTAACCGCTCATGCATTTATTATAATTTTTTTCATAGTAATACCAATTATAATTGGGGGATTCGGAAATTGGCTTGTACCAATCATATTAGGTGCTCCTGATATGGCGTTTCCGCGAATAAATAACATAAGATTTTGACTCCTTCCACCATCTTTATTTCTATTAATCAACTCTTCCTTAGTAGAGTCTGGAGCAGGGACAGGTTGAACAGTTTACCCTCCACTATCCTCAAACCTATCTCACTATGGCCCTTCTGTAGATTTAGCTATTTTTTCTCTACATCTTGCTGGTGCATCTTCAATTTTAGGCGCAATTAATTTCATTACAACTATCATAAACATACGATCAATCGGTATAACTATAGAACGAATACCTCTATTTGTTTGATCTGTATTAATTACTGCAATTCTTCTTCTTTTGTCATTACCTGTACTAGCAGGTGCAATTACAATATTATTAACAGATCGAAACTTTAACACATCATTTTTTGATCCTTCAGGGGGAGGAGATCCAATTTTATATCAACATTTATTTTGATTTTTTGGCCACCCTGAAGTTTACATTTTAATTCTTCCTGGGTTTGGAATAATTTCCCAAATCATTTGTTTTAATACAGGAAAAAAGGAACCTTTTGGTAATTTAGGAATAATTTATGCTATGGCAGCAATTGGCCTTCTAGGTTTTATTGTATGGGCCCACCATATGTTTACAGTAGGTATAGACGTAGATACTCGAGCATACTTCACATCAGCAACCATAATTATCGCTGTTCCAACTGGAATCAAGATTTTTAGATGACTCGCTACATTGCATGGATCAAATATTAAATTTAATACCTCAATTCTATGGGCGTTAGGGTTCGTATTTTTGTTCACAGTAGGAGGTTTAACAGGGATTATATTAGCTAATTCATCAATTGATATTGTTTTACATGACACTTATTATGTAGTTGCTCATTTTCACTACGTATTATCAATAGGAGCAGTATTTGCTATTATAGGGGCAATTATCCACTGATTTCCTATATTTTTTGGAATAAACTTAAATTCCAGTCTAACTAAAACTCAATTCATTATTACTTTCATTGGGGTTAATCTAACTTTCTTTCCTCAACATTTTTTAGGCTTAGCCGGTATACCCCGACGGTACTCAGATTACCCAGATTTTTTTTCCAAGTGAAACTTCGTATCTTCCCTAGGATCTCTAATCTCTCTTACTGGTGTTACTATATTAATTATTATTATTTGGGCTAGAATTCAAGAAAAAAAAATAATTAATTTTTCTAATTCAATAAATTCATCCATTGAATGAATATTGAATTTTCCGCCTTCAGAGCATTCATTTAATCAAAATAACATTATCCTTAAGTAAACAAATGATAACTTGATCCCAATTAGCTTTTCCAGATATAAATTCCCCTATTATAGAACAAATAGTGTTTTTTCATGATCATTCAATAATAATTATTTTGATAATTACCATCCTAACAATTTACATAATTATTAATATTATAATAAACAATTTTATTAGACGTTCGATAATAGAGGGGCAAGAAATTGAAATTATTTGAACAATCATCCCAGCAATTACCTTAATTTTTATTGCCATTCCATCCCTTCACTTATTATATTTAACAGATGAAACATTTAATTCACAAATTTCAGTTAAGATTCTTGGTCATCAATGATACTGATCATATGAATACTCAGATTTTAATAAGGAGTTTGATTCTTTTATAATCCCGGAACAAGAAATATTAAAAAATTCATTCCGACTTTTAGACACTGATAATAATTTAGTGTTGCCTATTAATACTAACATTAAATATTTAATCTCATCAATGGATGTCATTCATTCATGAACAGTACCATCACTAGGGATCAAAATGGATGCAGTACCTGGACGACTCAATCAATCTTTTTCTATTTCAAATCGTCCAGGACTTTTCTATGGACAATGTTCTGAGATTTGTGGGGCTAACCACAGATTTATACCAATTTCATTAGAAATTACTTCAATAAATAATTTTATTAACTTTATTAATTCATCATTGAATGGCTGATAAAAGTAATGGTCTCTTAAACCAAATTATAGTTAATTTAACTTTCAATGAAAAAACTAGTTAATTAATATAACAAAAGAATGTCATTCTTTAGTAACCTAAACGGTGTTTTTTAATCCCACAAATTTTCCCAATAAATTGATTCCTATTGACAACAATTATTAGAACCGTCCTCTTATTCACTCTAATTAATTTTTACTTTCTTAGAACAAAAATCACAAAAAAGAATTTTAAATTAATAAACAAATCTAACAAATTCAATTATAAATTTTAATGATAAATAATCTCTTTTCTATTTTTGACCCTTCAACATCATCAAATTTTAATCTAAACTGATTGAGACTATTAATTTGATTATTAATTTTACCATATTCCTTTTGAGCCTCCTCTTCCTTATTTCTAATTTCTTGAAAAAGTCTGATGAAAAAATTTTTTCAAGAAATTAGAAATAACATAACCCTTCCTAAATTAAAAAATTGCTTTATTATTTCTTCCATTTTCATTTTTATTTTAATAAGAAACTGTATAGGTCTTCTTCCTTATGTCTTTACCTCCTCGAGTCATTTAGTATTTACAATATTTTTTGCTTTCCCATTCTGACTTACTTTTATTATCTTTTCTTTAATTAATAAATTCAATATAGTGATAGCTCATTTAGTCCCTATAGGATCTCCTATAGCTCTGAGATTTTTTATAGTAATCATTGAGACAGTAAGAAATATTATTCGGCCAATTACTCTCTCAGTTCGTCTTACTGCTAATATAATTAGAGGGCATCTTTTAATTCATTTATTATCCTCAATTTCAACATTTAGAAAGGCATTTTTTGTGTTAAGTATTCCTTTTATAATAGCTCTTTTAATTCTAGAATCAGCTGTCGCTTTTATTCAAGGATTTGTATTTGTGATTTTAATCAGTCTTTATATTAATGAAAGATAAAACCTATGATATTCCACCCATTTCATTTAGTAGAAAAAAGCCCATGACCTATCACAAGATCAATTTCTGCTTTATCATTGACTTTAGGTTTTGTCAGTTATTTCCAAAATTTAAATTCTTATTTACTATTATTAGCAGTTTTAATACTATCTATTTCTTCATTTCAATGATGACGTGATATCTCACGAGAGGGGTCATTTCAAGGATTCCATACACATTGAGTATTAAACGGATTAAAAATAGGAATGATTTTATTTATTCTATCTGAAGTGTTTTTTTTCTTATCTTTTTTCTGAGCATTTTTCCATAGAAGTCTTTCTCCTAATATTGAAATTGGGAGACAATGACCCCCAAAGGGTATTTACCCATTTAACCCTTTTGAAGTTCCATTACTAAATTCTACAATTTTAATCTCTTCAGGCATTACAGTCACATGAAGACATCATTCAATTATAAACCAAAATTATACTTCAGCCTTAAACTCATTATTAATTACAATTTTATTAGGAGCTGCATTCACGATATTCCAAGGATTTGAGTATTTTCAAGCACAATTTAGAATTTCAGATGGTATTTTCGGTTCAACTTTTTTTATAACAACAGGTTTTCATGGGCTTCATGTATTAATTGGCTCAATTTTTCTTTTAGTGTCTTACTTTCGAATTAAAAATCAATTGATTTCATCAAACCATTTTTTTGGTTTCGAAGCTTCCGCTTGATATTGACATTTCGTTGATGTAGTTTGATTATTTCTTTTTACATTTATATATTGATGAATTTATTATTTAATTAGTATAATATAGTACATTTAATTTCCAATTAAATAGTTTTTAGTAAAATTAAATAATTCTTTACCTTTATTCAGTTGTTGTAACTGTTCTATTTTTACTCTTCATTCTATTTTTTTCTTTGGGCTTTCAGGGGAAAAAAGCCAAAGAAAAAAATACACCCTTTGAGTGTGGATTTGACCCATTTTCCTTATCTCGAGTCCCATTTTCCCTAAAATTTTTCTTTATTGGAATTGTTTTTTTAATTTTTGATGTAGAAATTGTAGTTATTCTTCCTTTCCCTTTAATGATAATAATAAAAAATTTTATGTTTATGTTATCCTTTATTCTTATTAACATTTTAATTTTTTTGGGCCTTTTATACGAGCTTAAGTACAGAATGCTCGATTGAATGAAGTAATTAAGAAAAGTATTTAAAATTATAAAATCTAATTTGCATTTAGAAATTGGAAAGATTTCCCTTTTCTGTTAAAATAAAGCGATGTAATTGCGTTCAGTTTCGACCTGAGTTTAGAGGTTCTCTATTTTTTAATAGAAGCCAAAATAGAGGCGTTTCACTGTTAATGAATTAATTGATTTTCCTATTAAAGATTAATTATTTAGGCTTCTAACCTAAAAATAATGATGATTCATTTAATCTTTTATTTAAATAGTGTAAATTAACACTTAACTTTTTCATTGTTAGAATCCTTCTGGTTTAAATTAATTACAAAAATTGATGCAAATAAAGTCGGATATCCTTAAAAACATAAAATACGTTAAAAATAATAAAATGATTCTTTGAGGTAGGATAACCTTTCATGCTATTATCATTAATTGATCGTAACGTATACGAACGTATGTTCCACGGATTATAACAATTATTACTATTAAAATTAATAGGATTATTTCTCCTATTACTCTGAAGCCTAAAAACATGTAATTAGTTAAGTATCTAATAATTATAATATTTCCGTATTCTGATATGAAAATGATAGCAAATAATCATGAACCATATTCAATATTGAACCCTGATACTAACTCAGATTCCCCTTCGGCTAGGTCAAATGGAACTCGATTTAGTTCTGCTAAAATAGAAATGAGTCAGATAACGAAAATCGGTAATAAACTGAAAATTAAAGGATAAAATTCTTGAATTTTTAAAAAAAAAGAAAGATTAAATCTTTGAGGTAAAATCGCTAATGAAATCAAAATTAATGCTATTCTTACTTCATAAGAAATAACTTGAGCAAACCCGCGGTATGACCCAATTAAAGAGTATTTTGAATTTGAAGCTCAACCTCTAAATAGGATTGAGTATCTTCTTAAGCTAGAAACGCACAAAAAGAAAATGATTCTTATTCTTAAATTTAGGGCGTTATTGGAAAAATAAAAAATTATTCATAGTATAATTATTAATGAAATTATAAGAATTGGAGAAATAATTTGCAAAATCTTATTTATATAAAATATTTTGTTTATTTCTTTTCTAAATAATTTTAAAGCATCTCTAAACGGTTGGAATAGACCTAAAATTCCATTTTTGTTGGGCCCCTTTCGTAAATGACAATAACCTAAAAACTTACGTTCCATTAAAGTGAAAAAAGCAATTCTTAACAATACTATCAAAATTAATATTAGAAAATAAATTAAGTTCAGAATTATTAAAGGAAATTATCATAAAGGAAGCTTAAATTCCTCACATTTTGTCTGTCACTTTAATAATTACAAAAATTGATGCAAATAAAGTCGATTATCCCAATAATTAGATTTCAGAATTCCTTTCGTACTAGCTGAAAGTTTTTCATTATTAAGATAGAATCCAACCTGATTCTCATCGGTCTAAACTCAGATCATGTAGGAGTTTAAAAGTTGAACAAACTTCTTTTTTTAATTTCTTCATTAAAAAAGTATCCTAATCCAACATCGAGGTCGCAAACTTTTTTGTCAATATGATCTATCAAAAAATATAACGCTGTTATCCCTAGAGTATTTTTCATATAATCATTAATAATGGATCATTTTGAAATTAAAAAGTTCTTAATATTTTTTTGCCGCCCCAGCCAAAATTTTATTAACATAATTATTTATTAGTAAAATTTAATAAATTCATAGGGTCTTCTTGTCCTTAATATTAATAATTGTTTCTGCACAAATTAAAAAAACTTCAAATTTTAATTTCAATAAAGCTTTTCCCTGAAATTCCATTCTCTTAGCATTCAATTAAAATCTTATTTCAATACCTTTGTATAGTCAAAATACTACAGCAATTTAAAAAATTCATTGAGCAGGATTTGCATTTATTTTTTTTTCTAAATGTGTTGTTTTTATTAAACAGTCAGAGAAATTATTTGCCTAATTCATTGAGATTAAATTAATAATTTATAATTTGAAATTGAAGATAATTTTGATGTCTATTTTACTAATGCTTTCATTTTTATTTAAATTTTAAATTAAATTTAATAAAATAATTTTTGATTACTCTAATTTAGGTAAAAATTTATTTATGACAATAATGAGGACAATATTATTCCTTTAAATTATTTTAAATGATAATTAAATTCATTAATTTCAGCTTATCCCGAAATCACTTACCCATAAAATTTTTAATTAAATATCATTACGGGCCAACATATAATTATTTTTCATAACTAGATATCTTACTTTTTGACAAGAATTTCACCTCTAAAATTCAATTGAATTTAATATTGAAACATTAAATTGATTTAAATTTTAGATCAAAGTAGTTCGAGAAAAATAAATTTTTATTCTTTTTTGAAACCCCCTTATGCTAAAGGTACATTATTTTTCTTTTGAAATAATAATAAATCTCCTTTTCAGTTCAATTTAAAAAAATGTCTATTTTTAATTATTAAATATTTTCTTCAATATTTACTGAATTTTAAAAAAAATGGTAAACAATACAAAGTTTCATTGTAAGTGAAACATCTAATGATTTCATTTTTAGAACACTTTCCAGTACTCTAACTTTGTTACGACTTATCTTAATTAAGAGTGACGGGCGATATGTACATATTTTAGAGCTTAATTCAAATTAACATTCTATTTTAATTTTACTTTCAAATCCTAATTTATTTTTAATTTTTTATTCTCTTAAAAGAAATGTAATTCACTTCATTCTTAAACTTATACTGCACCTTGACTTAATTTTTTGTATTTATTGTAAATCTTAATAATTAAAGTTAATAATTATTTTAATAGTGGTATACAAATTGTTTTGACAAATTTAAGTAAGATTTAGGTGTTTTATCCATTAAAGAGCAAATTCCTCTGAAAAGCTTAAAATACCGCCATAATTTTTTGCTTTCATAATTATTATATACTTACAATGTTAAGCTCTTAAATAATAGGGTATCTAATCCTAGTTTATTATAAGAATTTTAATTATATCAAATCTAATTTTAAGAATAAATTTCACCTTAATTCTTAAAAACAATACTATATTTTTTTAAATTTCATTAATAAAAGAAAATCCCTATTTGTTTAACCGCTGCTGCTGGCACAAATTTAGCTAGGTTGCTCTTTTCTAATTCTTAATAATTATTTATTATTAAATAAAATAAATTTTCTACTGATATTCTTTTAGTTATTGTATAAAAAAATTAGAAGTTATTTCTTTATAACCAAATCAAATTTGAGCTTTCTCTGAAAAAGAATAATCTTGTTCGAGCTATTACAAATTTTTTCAAAACTCATGTCTATCGGTTATCTCGATATATAAAAGGAGACGTATGCTAGATTTTAATGGGCAAATCTCCCTTATTTAAGAATAGGACCTATAATTTGAGCTAGATGGGGCCATCTTTTTTTTTTCTCCGAATTTATTAGTTAGTAGATGTGTACATGACTTAGTATGACCCTTTGTTACTCTCCTATGGGTCAATAAATGAGACAGCCGGTCGTCGACCCTTATTCTAAATAGATGTAAACATATTCCGGCACAGTAAAATGCCTGAATAAAGGGTTATCTTGATAGGATAAATCATGTAAAATATACTTTTACTAAAAATTAACTTTAATAAAATTAATTATTTTCTAAAAATTCAAAATTTTTTGTGGTAACACCCAAAGTTATTTTATTTGCATCAATTTTTGTAATTAAAAATGTTTTTAACATATATCTTTACATTTTCAGTGTAATATTTTAATTAAACTATAAAAACTATATAATCCTTAAAAAAATACAATAATTATAAAAATAATTAAATTAAGTACAATTATAAAAGTATTTGATTCCTTTAATAGGATAAAATTGTAATTGTTTTCAATTATTTTTTTAATACCTAGAGGCCCGCATAATTCTATTCAAGTTCAATCATTAATACTTATTTTTAATAAATGTTTATTGTTCACCAATAAAATGTGTCTAGTTAATTCCCTTATATATCATATTTTTATAAAAAATCTTAAATCTAAATTAATTAGACTTTTGCTAAATTTTAGAAAGGTTAAGTAAATTGACACACAAAGCGGGAAAAGAAATAATATTGTTAATTTTTGTAATAAAGATAATAAAACAATAGAATAATCAACAATCATAAATCATCCTAAGTAATTTCTTATTATAATTAATACTAATGTTAAAATTAGAATGGGGTACTTTATGAAGATGTCAGTGTGATTTGAAATTGTGGAAATTGAAGAAGTTCCCTTAAACATTAATATATAGCCTAAGCGGATGTTATAAAGAAAAGTAAAAATAATTCCTATAGAAAATAATAATATTTCAATAATATTAATATTTTTTATAAAAAAATATTCTATAATTACATCCTTTGAATAAAAGCCTCCAATAAATGGAATTCCTATTAAGGAAAATATACCAATTGTTATACAACTTGAAATTGTAGGTCTAAATTTAAAGAAATCGGGGAGGAATCGAATGTCTTGATTTCCCATTAAGTTGTGGATAATAAACCCTGCACATAAAAATAATATTGACTTAAAAATAGCATGGACAATTAAATGAAAAAATGCTAAACTTCTGAGGTTTAGAGCTAAGGTCACTATCATAATGGACAATTGACTTAAAGTGGAAAAAGCAATAATTTTCTTCAAATCATTTTCAAAAAAAGCATTCAACCCAGATATTACCATTGTTATTAATGAAATTTTTAATAAGAATTTACTAAAAGTTTCATTGATAAATAATGAATCAAAACGAATAAGTAAGTAAACTCCTGCAGTTACTAAAGTTGAAGAATGTACTAACGCAGATACTGGTGTAGGAGCAGCTATCGCTGCGGGAAGTCAAGCTGAGAATGGAATTTGAGCTCTTTTAGTTAGTCCAGCAATAATAATTATCATTCCTCAAATTAGTTCAAATCTTTTAAAAGTTATTAAATCAAATGAATTAAAATTAATTGAAAAAATAATTATCATAATTACTATTACATCACCAATACGATTTCTAATGATTGTTATTATCCCAGAATTATAAGAATTTACTCTTTGATAAAAAATTACTAAACAATAAGACACTAAGCCTAAACCGTCTCAGCCCAAAATTAACATAAATGCATTTGGCATTAAAATTAATAATAATATGGACAAAATGAATAATAAAACTATTCAACAAAATGAAGACTTATTTTTATCTGTCTTCATATAGCTATGCCTATACCACAACACTATGCCAGAAATTAATAAAACGGCAAATGAAAATGAAGTTCTTATTCAATCTAAAAGAATATAAAACTTATACTCAAAGCTTAAAACTGTTATTAAATTATATTCAAAGATAATAAAGGTATTAAAATAAAATAAGATGAAAAATAAAATTATAAATAACAAAGAAATAAAAATTAGTATAATCGCTCAATTAATGAAAATTGTCTAATGGAGAACCATCTATAAATCCACAATTTATAATTTTATATTAAACTAATTAAACTTATAATCATTTTATGAAAAAATTAATCTTTAAAAATCACATAATTATCGGAATTAAATGTAATAATAACAAATAATATTCTCGGGCTGAAATGCTTTTATTTCTAAAAATAATTCAAGTCTTTCCATGATTGACATATATGTATATAAATATAGAATAACAAGCGCTTAAAAAAATCAGAATTATAATAGGAAAAATTAATAATATTCTAAATTTTAGTAATCTTACTCTTAAAAACAATTCACCAAATAAATTTATTGTTATAGGAGCTGACATATTAATAACTCTAAATAAAAATCATCATAGGGATAAATTAGGAAAAATTAATCTTATTCCCTTAATTATTAAAATATTTCGAGTGTGAAAACGCTCATAAAGCATATTTCTTAAACAGAAAAGTCCGGATCTGCATAAACCATGACCAATTATCATTATTAACATCCCATATGAGGCATGTAAATGAAAAGTTAAACATCCAGCTAACGCAATTCCTATGTGGGAAACAGAAGAATACGCAATTAATGACTTAATATCATTTTGGAATAAACAAAAAAATCTAATTATTACTGCACCTCACAATGACACGACAATTAATGTAAAGCAATAATTAACTAAATCAATAAAAAAAAATCTCTTAAAACGATATAGCCCATAGAATCCTAACTTTAGCAAAATCCCTGCTAGAATTATAGAACCAGCAATAGGTGCTTCTACATGAGCTTTTGGTAGCCATAGATGAAAAAGAAATATGGGAATCTTTACTAAAAACCCAAGAATTATTAAAAAGAAAATAAATCCTATTTGATTAAATAACCATTCACTGAAAATAATACTTAGCGAAACTCTTTTTGTAAGTATCAGTACTAACAAAGGAAGAGAGCCAAAAACTGTGTATATTAATATATAAAACCCAGCCTGAATTCGTTCAGGTTGAGACCCTCATCCAGTAATTATTATGACAATTGGGAATAAAACCGCCTCAAAAAAGAGATAAAATATCAGTAAATTTTCTGCAGAAAAACAAAAGAATAGTAAGTTCATTATAATTAAAATGTAAAAATTAAAGCTTTTATTCTTAAACATATTGTTATACTGCCTTGCTATTAACATTAAGAAAGTAATTCAAATGGTTAAATTAATTATTCTAAGGCTTATTAAATCAACATAAAATAAGTTAGCGTAAATTTCTCTATTATTTGTAAGCCCCTTGCTCAAGAAGATTAATATTATTATTATCAAATAAATCATAATTTGGTAAGTCCTTATAACAAAATAAAAACATAAAATTAAAATCAATGATAATGACATTACTAACATTTAATCAAGCTTGTTATTTTCATTAATTCGTTTCCATAAAAATATCTTATTATAACTAATAATCTTAATCCTAACCCTGCTTCACAGACAATTCTAATTAAGAAGGCAAAAATTCCTAAGATGTTAAATATACAAAAATAAATGCAAAGTATTAATAACAGACTTATATAAATAAATTCAATTCTTAATAAAATTATTATTAGGTAATAACGATTAATAAATAAAATAAAGGTACCAATGAGATATAATGTAATAATTAAAGTTGACATAAGTAAGTTAAAATAATTTAATTAAAATATTGATTTTGTAAATCAAATTTGACTTTGTCTTTTAACTTCAGAAAAGATCCAATCTCTATAAATCTCCAAAATTTACATACTATATACATATATTATTTTCTGAAATTAAGCTAATCATTTTATTGTCCCTTATCTCTGCTTCATCATTCCATCCTATCATAATATTAACCTCTTTAATTTTATTAACTTTATTTTTATCATTAACATTCTATTTCATTTACCAATTTTCTATTATATCTATAATAATAATTTTGATTATCCTGGGAGGAATATTAATCGTTTTTATATATATGATTAGATTATGCCCTAATAAAAAAATTACTTTTAACAGTAAAGTATTCTTTATTTTTTTACTCATAGCAATAATCATTCCTAATAAAATGTTTATGTTAAAATTAGAATTAATTAACATTAACAAAATTTATTTAGCAAACTTTGTAAATATAGTGATTTTAATAATAATTTTTCTTATCGTTATGCTAATAATTGTATCGAAAAATCTTAATTGAATTAATGCCCCTATTAAAAAATCTGTTTAACTTATGTTAAAATTAATTAATCCATTAAAAAATCTACCTACTCCGTCAAATATTTCTTACATATGAAACTTTGGCTCACTACTAGGGGTTTGCCTATTTACTCAAATTATTACTGGTTTATTTTTAGCAATAAATTTTTCTAGTGACATTTCAACTGCATTTTCAATAATTTCTCATATTCAACGAGATGTCAATAATGGATGGTTAATTCGATCAATTCATGCTAATGGAGCTTCTATTTTTTTCATTTTCATGTATATTCATGTAGCACGAGGAATTTATTACTCTTCCTTCTTTTTCAAAAATGTTTGAATATCAGGGGTTTTAATTATTTTAATTTTAATAGCAACAGCATTTTTAGGTTATATTTTGCCTTGAGGGCAAATATCTTTTTGAGGGGCAACTGTAATTACAAATTTAATTTCAGCAATCCCTTACGTAGGGGTCTCAATAACTTATTGAATTTGAGGAGGTTTCTCCGTGGATAACAACACCTTAATTCGATTCTTTACTTTACATTTTCTTCTTCCTTTTATTTTATTAATAATAGCTCTTGTCCATATCATGTTAATTCATGAAAAAGGATCAAGAAACCCTTTGGGGGCCACATTAAATTTAGATAAAATTCCCTTCCATCCTTACTTTACAATTAAAGACTTACTAGGAATTTTCGTTGTCATTATAATCTTTTCTTACTCTATTATCATTAATCCATATGGTTTTATAGACGCAGAAAATTTTAATATCGCTAACCCAATAATTACCCCTCCTCATATTCAGCCAGAATGATATTTTCTTTTTGCATATGCAATTCTTCGGTCAATTCCTAACAAATTAGGTGGGGTAGTAGCCCTATTGATATCAATTGTTATTATCTTAAGCTTCTCATTTTCAATGAATAACAAAATATCATCATTTTACTTTAATATATTATTTAAAATTATATTCTGAGTTTTAGTTAATTGTTTCATTATATTAACATACTTAGGTGCAATACCAATTGAATACCCTTATGATCTAATAAGAAAAATTGTAACAGTAATCTACTTCCTAATTTTCATACTAATTCCTTTAATTTAAGACTTTTTAACTATGTAATAAGTATATATTTTGAAAATATAAAAAAGAAGAATTCTAAAAGTCTGATTTCAACTGAAATATTTCATATACAAATTCTAAATTTGTCGCATTTATCTGCCAAGCTGAATACATAATAATATTTTTTTTGTTCGAGCTATTACAAATTTTTTCAAAACTCATGTCTATCGGTTATCTCGATATATAAAAGGAGACGTATGCTAGATTTTAATGGGCAAATCTCCCTTATTTAAGAATAGGACCTATAATTTGAGCTAGATGGGGCCATCTTTTTTTTTTCTCCGAATTTATTAGTTAGTAGATGTGTACATGACTTAGTATGACCCTTTGTTACTCTCCTATGGGTCAATAAATGAGACAGCCGGTCGTCGACCCTTATTCTAAATAGATGTAATTATACATTGCATGCGAAAATCTTATTGAAATTAAACTGCAAATTTAAAACTGATAACTAATTATTATCTAAGATTTGTAT